TTCTTGTTATGGTTTTTTTCATATTTTATCATCTCCTAAATATGAGTCAGAAATATACGTATATTTTTATTTGATTTTCATATCAAAATGGGTCCTGTTTGTGTATTGAGTCCTTTGGAGAGTCTCTTTTCAGAAAAAAGTTATCCCTGTCTCTGTTTATGTCTCGGGTTGAAACAAATTACTATAATTCGTCCCCGCCTGCGGATCAGTCGACATTTTTCACAAATTTTACGAACGGACGCCCTAATTTTCATAATTTCTCCTTAATTAAATTTTAAATCTACTCCTTCGAAGAAAAGAAAATAAGTCTCTTGAAATTTTGAACCTCCGATTGTATCCGAACGAGAGGAATGTTGAAAAGTCACTACGAACCCGAAACATACCATTGGAAAGTGATTCAGTAATTAAACCTTCATGAATCCATTTTTTTTCTTTCATTCCAGGTAACCCCTTTAATTATCAACTCATGGAGTAGGAGTGATATTAGACAACCCTTCCTCTAAAAAAAAAAATAGGAAGTTTTCCTACGGATGCAATTCGTAGATCATAAAGATCACCATATATATAACAAAATTTCTCCCCCGATTCCGTCTAGTCGAGCCTCTCGGTCTGTCATTATACCTCGAGAAGTCGAAAGAATTACAATACCCATTCCTCCTAAAATCCTAGGAATTCGTTGATGGTTGGAATAGATTCGTAGGCCGGGTCGGCTGATACGTTTTAAAACAGTTCTATATGGCCCTTTTCTATTCCTTCTATGTCGCAGAGTTGAAACCAAGAAATATTTCTTGCTTACTCGATGTTTTCTCACATTTTCGATAAAGCCTTCGCGTAGAAGTATTTTAACAATGTTTTCAGTGATATTTGTAGATGCTATTCGAACCGTTCCTTTTTTATCCATGTCAGCATTTCGTATAGAAGTTATTATTTCGGCAATAGTGTCCCTACCCATGATGAACTATAATTATTGGTGCCTCCGGGTTTTTATATAATCAGCATGCTCTACTCTTTTTTTTCATGAATTATTAAAGGTATATGCGTGAGAAACAATCTACTAATGCATTCTACTAATTAATGGAATCTAATTCAGTTCAGATATCTTACTATGAACCTCCCTTTTTTTATGTTTTATTATGTTTTCATCTATTAGTATTTATTTAGAATCTATTTATAATACCTCAGGGGCTAATGAGACTATTTTAGTAAAATTCAACTGTCTCAATTCCCGAGCGATCGCACCAAAAACTCGAGTTCCTTTGGGATTTCCTTCTTGATCAATGACAACTGCTGCATTGTCATCATATTGTATTATCATACCATTGTCACGTTTGAGTTCTTTACATGTACGTACAATTACAGCTCTGATCACTTCTGATCTTTGTAGAGGCATATTGGGAACTGCTTCTTTGATTACAGCAACAATAACGTCACCAATATGAGCATATCGGCGATTACTAGCTCCTATGATTCGAATACACATTAATTCTCTAGCCCCGCTGTTGTCCGCTACATTTAAATAGGTCTGAGGTTGAATCATATCATTCTTATTATTTTTCTCTTTTTTCTTTCAATGCTAACTAACTAAAGGGCGAAGAAAAAAAGAAGAAAGATTGTTTGTCCAGAAATAAAAAAACTGCGGTTTTTTCATCACAAGGCCCCTTTCCTTTCGTTCCATATCCTTATCCCGCAATAACGAATTGAGTTCGTATAGGCATTTTGGACGCAGCTATAGAAATAGCTTCTCTGGCTACAATTTCTGATACTCCACCCATTTCATAAAGTATTCGACCCGGTTTAACGACGGATACCCAATATTCGGGAGATCCTTTCCCCGAACCCATACGTGTTTCGGTAGGCCTTACTGTAACAGGTTTGTCTGGAAATATACGTATCCATATTTTTCCACCACGACGCGCATATCGTGCCATGGCTCGTCGCCCCGCTTCTATTTGTCTAGATGTGATCCAAGCGGGTTCAAGTGCCTGAAGGGCGTATCCGCCGAAACAAATTCGATTGCCTCGATAAGATATTCCCTTCATTCTTCCTCTATGTTGTTTACGAAATCTGGTTCTTTTGGGGTTATAGTTGATGGTTGTTTCTCAATGCCATCTCTACTGCAGAACTGGACATGAGAGTTTCTTCTCATCCAGCTCCTCGCGAATGAAACGATTAAATAATATTGTATATATTTTGAATTGAATGAATAATGAATCATGGAATTTTTTGAGATATAATCTGTCACGTACACGTAGGAATAAAATAAAATGAGAAATTCCATTTTATAATTAATGAATCTTCATTTATTTTTACCTTTATTTATTTTTATTGAATTGCCCAAAACTTAGCAATCCAGTAAGGCTTTCGCGGGCGAATATTTGCTCTTTCAACATCCCTTTCATTCGTAGGGGCGTTCCATGACCTATCAGAATAAATGAATTGGTTCTTGGCTCGTTCCGCCATCCCACCCAATGAATCATTAGGATTCGTTTTCAAGGGAATCTTCCTCAGTCACAGGTTCTGTCGTTCCCATCGCTTCTCGATTAATGACTAGGCCCGAACTCTGCAATGGAGCTCTTAATAAAATTTGTTCCTGAATCAATCTTCTCAGTCTTTATTGACTCGGCGCTCTTTATTCTTTTTTATTTTTCGTATAAATTGTATTCATATTCATCGAATCTAATTATTAATTATGGACGAATACATTAATGCTTTATTACATTGCCTTTTATAAGATAGTTCATAGACCATACATATTGGAATCATATATCATTGCTATTCTTTTTCTTTCTTTCTCTCACCCCTCCATTTATCCATATCCCTTTGTTTTTGCTTCACAACCTTATAGATTGATTTTTCTTTTATGTAAAAAAAAATGCTTCAGTTGCTACAACAATATGATCAATACATCATATAGCGACTGGTTCCTTGGATCCAGATAATACGAAGCAATGAGCTGGTTATTAGTTATATAGTTATTAGTTCATACTAGGGGATGGCCCTTTGTTTTTTAATCCTAACCTAACTCTAAATAAAAAACCAACGAGTCACACACTAAGCATAGCAATTATATGGAGATGGAGTCAATCGAATTGTTATTCAACCCTATAGAATTAAGAATTCGAAAAAATTCTCATTTTTTTGATTGAACGGAAAAAAATGAACGAGTTTGTGATTTTTTATTCAATTGCCGGATGGAACAGAAAGACAACGAAAGGCCCATTATTCCTCGTCTGCAAATATCCAAATTTTGATTCCTAATGCCCCATAGATAGTTCGAACTGTATAGGAACAATAATCAATTTTGGCTCGAATGGTTTGTAGGGGAACCCTACCTTCTCTGATCCATTCGACACGTGCTATTTCCTTTCCGTCGATACGCCCTGCAATTTGTACTTGAATTCCCTTTGTATCTGCTTTTTCAGTTAATTCAATAGCTTTTTTCATTGCCTTTCGAAACGAAACTCTATTCTTTAATTGTTCGGCTATAAATTCTGCAAGAATATTAGGTTGTCCATACGGTTTTTCAACTCTTGTGATAGCAATGTTAAGTTTTTGGTTCGCAGAATGAAATTCTTTTTGTGCATTGCTCTGTAATTCTTCAATTCCTCGCGGGCTGCCCTCTATGAACAATTTTGGGAATCCCATATATATTATGACCTGGATCAGATCGATTCTTTTTTGAATCTTTATCCGTGCAATTCCCTCGGCACCCGAGGATATTTTCCTATTTTTTTGTACATAATTCTTGATACAATCCTGTATTTTTTGATCTTCCTGGAGACCCTCGGAATAACTTTTTGGTTGTGCAAACCAAACAGAATGATGACTTTGGGTTGTACCAAGTCGGAAACCGAGTGGATTTATTTTTTGTCCCATAGCACCTCGCTATCTCTATAAGGCCATATCATTTCTCTATTAGCCCACGTCATTCTGTTACGATATAGCATATGATCCATCATATATAGATACCTCTCTCTGACATCTGTATACTTATTTTTATATACCCATCCATATTTTCTTAACCATATGAAATAGTTTTTATCTTTAGATATATCTTTCAATACAATAGTTATATGACAGGTGGGTCTTTTTATCGGATAACTACGTCCTCGGGCTCGGGGTTTTAACTTTTTCATGCTAGTACCTTCATTAACTTCGGCTTGACTAATGATTAAAGCCGTTTCGTTGAATCCCATATTGTGACTAGCATTTGCTGCTGCAGAATAAACTAATTTTAAAATGGGATAACACGCTCGATAAGGCATGAGTTCTAGTATCATAAGTGTTTCCTCGTAGGGACGCCCACGAATCTGATCAATTACTCTTCGCGCTTTATGAGCAGACATACGTATATGTTGACCTAAAGCGTATACTTCTACATCTGGGTTACTCTTTATCATAAGGTTTACCTCCCACCAATAAACGATGAGCACCCATATCCACTTTATTAATTAATATATTAACGACGAGATTTATTATCGTTTCTCGCATGCCCCCGGAAATTCAGAGTAGGTGCAAATTCTCCCAATTTGTGACCTACCATACGATCTGTTATATAAATAGGCAAATGTTCCTTTCCATTATGAATAGCAATTGTATGGCCGATCATTGTGGGTATAATGGTAGATGCCCGGGACCAAGTTACGATTGTATCTTTTTCTGCCCTCGTGTTGAGCTTCGCAATTTTTATCAATAAATGATTAGCTACAAAAGGATTTTTTTTTAGTGAACGTGTCACAGCTAATTACTCCTTTTTTTTTGTAAAGATGAGGAAACATATTCTATTTTCAATATTCTCCTATTTACTACGGCGACGAAGAATCAAACTCTCACTATATTTATTCCTTTTTCTACTTCTTCTTCCAAGCGCAGGATAACCCCAAGGGGTTGCGGGTTTTTTTCTACCAATTGGGGCCCTCCCTTCGCCACCCCCATGGGGATGGTCTACAGGGTTCATAACTACTCCTCTTACTACAGGACGCTTACCTAGCCAACACTTAGATCCGGCTCTACCCAAACTTTTCTGGTTCACCCCAACATTACCCACTTGTCCGACTGTTGCTGAGCAGTTTTTGGATATCAAACGGACCTCCCCAGATGGTAATTTTAATGTGGCCGATTTACCCTCTTTTGCAATCAGTTTCGCTACAGCACCCGCTGCTCTCGCTAATTGTCCACCCTTTCCAAGTGTGATTTCTATGTTATGTATGGCCGTGCCTAAGGGCATATCGGTTGAAGTAGATTCTTCTTTTTGATCAATCAAAATCCCTTCCCAAACTGTACAAGCTTCTTCCAAAGCATACGGCTTTCTGGATGTATATGATGATATCTAGACAGATGGATCTCATATGAATCGTATGATGAAATACCACACGAGTGGGAATCCAAATCTGCCGAATCACTCATGTTATGATCTTCTACATCCTAGGTCTCCCCGTTCCTTCATCTGGCTTATGTTCTTTATGTAGCATTCAGACCGAATGACTTTATGAAATTACGTCGATACTTCCACATATTACGGGTAACGTAGGAGACATCTCTATTTTTCCCGGGGGGGGTAGAATTACCACTGCTTAGCTTTCAATTCGCCTCTGACCATCAAATGAAATGTGAATAACCCGTCCTCCTCTCTTTGAAACAAGGGGCGCTTCCGGCTCTATCGGTGCTTCAAACAATTTTGTCTTCTCCATATTACTATATCTCTAGAGTCAATAATTTTATATGAGGAACTACTGAACTCAATCACTTGCTGCCATTACTCTTCAGTTTTCTGTTGAGGTCTATCCCGTAGAGGTACTCAAATTGGATCAGTGATCGATTTCTAGGTTTCGTTGTAAACCTAATTGGTTACTTCCAATTACGTAAATCAATGGTTCAAACCGCACTCAAAGGTAGGGCATTTCCCATTGAGATAGGAACTTCTGTACCAGAAACAATGGTATCTCCAATGATAGCCCCTCTGGGATGTAAAATATATCTCTTCTCACCATCCCCATAGTGTATGAGACAAATATATGCATTTCGATTAGGGTCGTATTCTATGGTTACGATTCTACCAGATATGTCTTTTTCATTCCGTCGAAAATCGATTTTACGGTATAGACGCTTATGACCTCCCCCTATATGCCTTGCGGTAATGATTCCTCTGGCATTACGACCTTTACCACAACGACGCTGTCCATAGATCAAATTATTTCGTGGATTGGATTTCACTTGACTGCCGACGGCTCCATTGCGTGTGCTCGGGGTAGAAGTTTTGTATAAATGTATCGCCGTGTTATTAAGTATTTTGATTTAAGTTCTTTTCTTTCTAAGAGGTGGAATAGAATAACCCGGTTGAAGCGTAATGATCATACGTCTGTAATGCATTGTATGTCCCATAATGGGTCCCATTCTTCTACCCTTTCCCGGGAGTCGATGACTATTCATAGCTATTACCTTGACACCAAAGAAGAGTTCGACCCAATGCTTTATTTCTGTCCTAGTTGATCCTGATTCGACATTAGAAGTATATTGATTGTTCCCCAATAACCGAATACTTTTGTCTGTAAATACTGCATATTTGATTCCATCCATAAATCCATTTTCTTCCCTATGAGTTCCAGTATCGATAAGAATTCTATTTCTTACTGTTCATATGTTATGGTATGAATATACCATACCAATTCGTTATGTATGGATGATGAGATTTCATTGATACAGAGCCAATTCCAATAGACGTATTGAACGTTCCCGTTGGCGTGCATCCAGCAGGAATTGAACCTACGAATTTGCCAATTATGAGTTGGGCGCTTTAACCATTCAGCCATGGATGCGTAACGGGGATCGTCGTACATCGTGAATAACCAAATTCCAATTGAAATGAAATCCTTAGGAGGAATCAATGAAGCAGGAAGCAGTGAAACGACATCCATTAAAATCCTGGATCTTCGAATTGAGAGAGATATTGAGAGAGATCAAGAATTCTCACTATTTCTTAGATTCGTGGACCAAATTCGATTCCGTGGGATCTTTCACTCACATTTTTTTCCACCAAGAACGTTTTATGAAACTCTTTGACCCCCGAATTTGGAGTATCCTACTTTCACGCGATTCACAGGGTTCAACAAACAATCGATATTTCACGATCAAAGGTGTAGTAGTACTGCTTGCAGTAGCGGTCCTTATATATCGTAATCGTATTAACAATCGAAATAGGGTCGAAAGAAAAAATCTCTATTTGATGGGGCTTCTTCCTATACCTATGAATTCCATTGGACCCAGAAATGATACATTGGAAGAATCTTTTGGGTCTTCCAATATCAATAGGTTGATTGTTTCGCTCCTGTATCTTCCAAAAGGGAAAAAGATCTCTGAGAGTTGTTTCATGGATCCGAAAGAGAGTACTTGGGTTCTCCCAATAACTAAAAAGTGTATCATGCCTGAATCTAACTGGGGTTCGCGGTGGTGGAGGAACCGGATCGGAAAAAAGAGGGATTATAGTTGTAAGATATCTAATGA